AGCCAACATATATGTATTTCTGCTCACAAAGCGAGAAGAGTAATTGATCAAATTCGTGGGCGTTCCTATGAAGAAACACTTATGATCCTAGAACTCATGCCTTATCGAGCATGTTATGACATTTTAAAATTGGTTTATTCTGCAGCAGCAAACGCTAATCACAATAAAGGTTTGAATGAAACAAGTTTAATCATTAGTAAAGCTGAAGTCAACGAGGGCACGACCGTGAAAAAATTAAAACCCCGAGCTCGAGGGCGGGGTTATCCGATAAGAAGATCGACCTGTCATATAACTATTGTGTTGAAAGATATATCTGTAGATGAACAACTAGAAAGAGATAAAAGGAAAAAGCAACTGAGGAATATTTAAAGAAAGAATATTCCATATTAGAAAAACTACAAATACGCTATATTATGTTATGCTTAAAAAAACCCGAATGGATAAAAAAAAACACACCGATATGATGTTTCACGATATATATAGTAGTGGGGGACTATGGGACAAAAAATAAATCCACTTGGTTTCAGACTTGGTGCAACTCAAGGTCATCATTCTGTTTGGTTTGCACAACCAAAGAATTATTCCGAAGATCTACAAGAAGATCAAAAAATACGAGATTGTATCAAAAATTATGTACAAAAAAATCTGAAAATATCCTCTAATGTCGAGGGAATTGCACGTATAGAGATTCAAAAAAGAATTGATTTGATTCAAGTCATAATCTATATGGGATTCCCCAAGTTATTAATAGAAGAAAGGACTCGCAAAATCGAAGAATTACAGTTCAATGTACAAAAAGAACTCAATTGTGTAAACCGAAAACTCAACATTGCTATTACAAAAATTGTAAACCCTTATAGCCACCCCAATATTCTTGCGGAATTTATAGCCGGGCAATTAAAAAATAGAGTTTCATTTCGCAAAGCAATGAAAAAAGCTATTGAATTAACTGAGCAGGCAGGTACAAAAGGAATTCAAGTACAAATAGCAGGGCGTATCGACGGAAAAGAAATTGCACGTGTCGAATGGATCAGAGAAGGTAGGGTTCCTCTACAAACCATTCGAGCCAAAATAGATTATTGTTCCTACGCAGTTCGAACTATCTACGGGGTATTAGGTATCAAAATTTGGATATTTGTAGACGAAGAATAATAAGCATTTACTCGACTTGTATTTAGTTCTATTTAGTGATAAAAAAATGAACAATTCTATAAGGTTGAATAAAAATCCAATTAATCATTTGGTATAATTGCTATGCTTAGTGTGTGACTCGTTGGTTTTTGTAGGATTAGGATTCAAAAAAATGGAACAGCCCGTAGTACGAACTAATAACTATAGAACTAATAACCAACTCATCGCTTCGCATTATCTGGATATAAAGAAAGAGCCAGTCAAAATATGATATATATGATATATAAGTCATATCGTTGTAGCAACTGAAATCTTTTTTTGCAAAAACAAAAAAGAAAAACCAATCTGATTATGGGTTGTAAAGCAAGAAAAGTATACAGATAAATGGAAGGGTGAGAGAAAGATAGAAAAAGAATATCAACGATATATGATTCCAATATGTACGGTCTATGAGTCATCTCATAAAAAAGAATGTAATAAAGCATCAATACTGATTGATCCCTAATTAAACAAATACGTGGATAAAACCACAAATAAAGAGCCCCGAGCCAATAAAGACTGAGAAGGTTGACTCAAAAACAAATTTCATTAGGGGCTCCGTTGTAGAGTTCAGACCTAATCATTACTCGAGAGGTGGTGGGAACGACAGAACCTGTGAATGCATCAGATTCTATTGAAAAGGAATCCTAATGATTCAGTGGGTAGGATGGCGGAACGAACCAGAATTCATTTTTTGTTTTTGAAAGATTATGTCATAAACTAATCTTACAACTAAATGTTGAAAGAGTAAATATTCGCCCGCGAATTTTTTTTTAGAAATTTGAATAAATTCGATATGATAATAAAAGCAAAATAAAATAAAGATTCATTATAACATTATACCTAAATTACATTATCTATAAAATTACATTATCTATAAATAGAATACGTGATTAATTATATTATATACCAAATCAAAAGATAAAAAAATTCTATTAAATGAAATTTCAAAGAATCTCCCGATTCAGTATTCAGCATGTATTTTATTTTTAATCATTTAATTCGCGAGGAGCTGGATGAGAAGAAATTCTCATGTCCGGTTCTGTAGTAGAGATGGGTGGAATTGATAAACAACCATCAACTATAACCCCAAAAGAACCAGATTCCGTAAACAACATAGAGGAAGAATGAAAGGAATATCTTATCGAGGTAATCGTATTTGCTTTGGTAGATATGCTCTTCAAGCACTTGAACCCGCTTGGATCACGTCTAGACAAATAGAAGCGGGGCGGCGAGCAATGACACGAAATGCACGCCGCGGCGGAAAAATCTGGGTACGTATATTTCCAGACAAACCAGTTACAGTAAGACCTACAGAAACACGTATGGGTTCGGGGAAAGGATCTCCCGAATATTGGGTAGCTGTTGTTAAACCCGGCAGAATACTTTATGAAATGAGCGGAGTGGCAGAAAATATAGCCAGAAAGGCTATTTCAATAGCGGCATCAAAAATGCCTATACGAACTCAATTCATTCTTTCGGTATAGGATAGGAATGTATAACAAAAGGAAAGAATTTTTTTGATAAAAAAACAATTGTAGGTTTCTTGTTTTGTTTTGAACAAACAATATTTCTTTTTTTTCACCCTTTACATTGCAAAAGACAAAACCAATAAAAAAAAGATATGATTCAGCCTCAAACCCATTTGAATGTAGCGGACAACAGCGGGGCCCGAGAATTGATGTGTATTCGAATCATAGGAGCTAGTAATCGACGATATGCTCGTATCGGTGACGTTATTGTTGCTGTAATCAAAGAAGCAGTACCAAATACACCTCTAGAAAGATCAGAAGTGATCCGAGCTGTAATTGTACGTACTTGTAAAGAACTCAAACGCGACAACGGTATGATAATACGATATGATGACAATGCTGCTGTTGTTATTGATCAAGAAGGAAATCCAAAGGGAACCCGAATTTTTGGCGCGATCCCCCGGGAATTAAGACAGTTAAATTTCACTAAAATCGTTTCATTAGCACCTGAAGTATTATAAGGGAATGCCGTGATATAGTTTTATAATATTTGAATGAAATGGATTAATTTAAATTAAATTCGTAGATTGTTTGTATATCACGTATATACCTTTTAAAATTCATAAATATTTATGAATTCAGAAAAAAAGAAATAGAGCATGTTGATTATATCAAAATTCGGGGGCAACAATAATCTTAGTTTATCATGAGTAAAGACACTATTGCTGACATAATAACCTCTATACGAAATGCTGACATGAATGAAAAAAGAACAGTTCGAATACCATCTACTAACATCACTGAAAATATTGTTAAAATCCTTTTACGAGAAGGTTTTATTGAAAACGTGAGAAAACATCAGGAAAGCCGTAATTTTTTTTTGGTTTTAACCCTACGACATAGGAGAAATAGGAAAGGACCGTATAGAACTGTTTTAAATTTAAAACGGATCAGCCGGCCCGGCCTACGAATCTATTCTAACTATCAACGAATTCCGAGAATTTTAGGCGGAATGGGAATTGTAATTCTTTCTACTTCTCGAGGGATAATGACAGACCGAGAGGCTCGAATAGAAGGAATCGGCGGGGAAATTTTGTGTTATATATGGTAATCTTTCTGATAGCCAAATCATATGCGGAACTTTCATATTTGTGAAAAAAAAGAGTAATTTAGGGTAGGTTTCTAATATAATATTATGCCTCTTTGATTAGTTGATGCTTCAAAGCCGTTTTACCTGGAATGAAAGAACAAAAAAGGATTCGTGAGGATTTAATTACTGAACTACGTCCCAATGGTATGTATATTTCAAGTTCGTTTAGATAATGAAAATCCGATTCTGGGTTTTGCTTCGGGAAAGGTTCAACGTAATTTTATACATATACTACCCGTAAATAGAATCAAAATTTTGGTAAGTTCTTATGATTCAACTAAAGGAAATAGAATTTGTATATTTAGTATATTAAATTTGTATATTTAGTATATTAAAAAGTAAAGACTCAAAGAATTTGGTGGTTTTTTGATTTCAACATTCTTTCGTAGGGATACAATTCGAAGTTAGAAATTTTAAGAAACTTATTTTCTTCCAATTTAAGTAGATTCAGAATTAAGAAAGGGAGTGACAAATATGAAAATAAGGGCCTCTGTTCGTAAAATTTGTGAAAAATGTCGATTAATACGTAGGCGGGGACGAATTATAGTAATTTGTTCCAACCCGAGACATAAACAAAGACAAGGATAATCTTTTTAAACCAAAAGGGACTCTCAAAATAGAAAGGACCTGATGTACAGATGTACAAAAAAATCAGTAAAAAAACCAGGATCTGTTTTGACATGAAATGGATATATCCATATATCTCTGACTTATATTTATAAGATGATAAAATATGGCAAAACCTATACCAAAAATTGGTTCACGTAGAAATAGACGTATTGGTTCACGTAAGAATGCGCGTAGAATACCAAAGGGAGTTATTCATGTTCAAGCAAGTTTCAACAATACCATTGTGACTGTTACAGATGTACGGGGTCGAGTAATTTCTTGGTCGTCTGCCGGTACTTGTGGATTCAAGGGTACAAGAAGAGGGACACCATTTGCCGCTCAAACCGCAGCGGGAAATGCTATTCGGACAGTGGTGGATCAAGGTATGCAACGAGCAGAAGTCATGATAAAGGGCCCGGGTCTCGGGAGAGATGCGGCATTAAGAGCTATTCGTAGAAGCGGCATACTATTAAGTTTCGTACGGGATGTAACCCCTATGCCACATAATGGCTGTAGGCCTCCCAAAAAAAGACGTGTGTAAACATTGAAGAGATTTCAAGAGAAATAAATAATTCAATGATTTGATCAAATAATATTAC